GATTGTTTGCTTTAGAAATGTAATACCTTACTACTTCAAGATTTAAGACACGACTTAATCCTATTTCAAAAAGAATTATTTTATTGTAAGTTTTATGTGTTATTAAAACTTTAGTTTTTTTTGCTGAATTTTTAAAAGTTAAACTTTTCATAGGTTATGCTATATATTACGAGAATAGGATTCGAACCTACAATTTTAGAGCATGAGTCTAATGAGTTAACCATGTTACTCCATCTCGTTTTACTCCTAGCCAGATTTGAACTCGCATTAATGTCACGAAAAAACACTGTCTTACCAATTAAACGATAGGAGCATTTTAACTTTAGTTTTTTTTCCATATTTTGAACGCTTACAACCATTATGAGGTAAATTTGTTAAATCATAGAACCCTTGGATTCGAATCTTTGGATTACTTAATAATAGTTTTAATACTAAGCGTTTATACTTACTATAACCTTTGATTTTACAGAAAATTTTTTCTTTTGAAATAAATCTTGAAATTACATTTAAGAGCGATTTTAAAGAAGTTAAATTTATTTTTTTTACACCTTTACTACGGAATACTCCTATTGATTTACTAAAAAACACTTTACCACTATTTGTATTTGTGAAGAAAATATTGTTAGACGTAAATAGTATATGCAAAATACTGTTTTTTTTTATTGAATTCATAAACTTTGTTTGAATTAAACTTAACAAACTTGAATTTCCTGTTAATAAGTAGTTAAAGTAAGAGCAAAATTGCACTTGAGTTCGGAATGGTATCAGGCATTTTTTATTTGTCTTTTCAGTTAAGTTTAGTTTAAATTGTTACTTACTCTCACTCTAAGGCACCTTTAAATCATTCATAAATAAATCCAATTGTTAAAATAGTTAAGAAAAAAATCATACTTCAAAAACCAAAAGTTGAAATATTATGCAAAGCAACTGCCCAAGGAAATAGAAAACTAAAAATAAAATTGCGGCTGGGAATAAAATACCAAATATTTTGTTGTGCTAGTACAATTTCTGAAAAATTTAAAGATCCAGCGCAAATTAACACGTTTATAATAATTAAACTAATAGAAACTTCATATGAAACCATTTGCGCTGTTGAACGGAGTGCACCTAAAAATGCATACTTTGAATTACTAGCTCATCCGGACATAATTATACCATAAACCCCTAATGACGAGATTGTAAGTAAATAAAGAACACCTATATTTAAGTCTGCAAATACTTTACCTTCATCTATCGGTAAAACGCATCACGAAATTAGCGCAAGTAAAAAAGTAAAGATTGGTGCTAAAATAAAAATATTTAAGTTAGCGCTAGACGGTAAAATTGTTTCTTTAACAAATAATTTTAAAGCATCAGCTAAAGGCTGTAATAAACCAAAAACACCAACAATATTAGGTCCTTTTCTGCGTTGAATAGCTGCCATGACTTTTCGTTCTGCTAAAGTCATGTAAGCAATTGCTATTAATAATGGAAGAATCACAATGATTACTTGTATTAGAGTAAGTAACATTACAAAGTTAAAATTTGTTAAAACAAGAAGCCATTAATTTTGTGATTACTAAAATTAGCTCAATGTCTATAAAAATACAAATAATAAAAATTACACAACTACTACTCAAAATTGCATTGAATTTATCCGTGGGTTTTAGTAAAACAATTTTTGGAGCTTCATCGAAGTATATTATTTTTATAAAACGGATACAATGAAACTGATAAACTGTTGAGTTTATCAGTTTCATTGTATCCGTTTTACTTACGAAACTCCATAAACTTAATTGAAGTTTTAGGATTACGAATTAATTGAAAATTTATTTTTTGTTTTTTAGAATTAGAAATTTGATGCATTGTTAGTACAATAGCACCTATCATAGCTACTAAAAGGATAAAACCAGATAAAAAAAACAACAAACTAAAATTTGTATATAAATTCTGACCAATAACAGTGACGTTGGTTAGTGACACTCCTTCAAGAAATCAAGAAATCCAAGTAATTTTGGAATCGCCAAGTCTTACTAAATCTAAACATAAAAATTTGAAATTATTTAAAAATAAAAACAAAATAAATGCACTAATTGGTAAGATGGAAAAAATACTAACAAATTTAGTACTAAACTTAATATTTAGCATCATAATGACAAATAAAAATAAAACAGCAATTGCACCTACATAAACAATAATTAACAAAAAAGAAAAAAATTCAGCCCCTAGCAGAATAAGCAAGCAAGCAACATTAAAAAAAGTAAATACTAAAAACAAAACAGACTGAACAGCATTACTCAATGAAATCACAAGAAAAGCTGAAATAAAACTTAAAGAAGTAAACAGAAAAAACAAGAAAGTATCAAAAGTCATAATTTTTTTAGTTTTTAAGCGAAAAAAGGGATTCGAACCCTTACATCAATTTTGGCAAAATTATACTCTAACCATTAAGCTATTTCCGCATATTGAACTGGCGAAAGATGGGATTCGAACCCATGAACAGTAGAATCACAATCTAACACTTAACCTCCTAGTTCCTTTCGCCTAAATGAAAAATTTCAAATTTTAGAGAATTAATTACGCTTCCCGGATCCAATGATTTAGGACAAGCTTTGGTGCAATTTAAAATACTGTGGCACCTAAACAAGCGCATACTATTGTTTAAAAATTTTAATCTTTGGATTTTTGAAAAATCTCTAGAATCTACTATTCATCTGTATGCTTGAAGTAAAATTGCAGGACCCAGATATTTATCTGAGTTTCATCAGTAACTAGGGCAACTCGAAGAACAACACGCGCATAAAATACATTCATATAATCCATTAAGCTTAGAACGGTCAACAATTGATTGTAAGTTTTCTTTATCTGAGACTAATACTTTTGTTAACCATGGCTTAATTAATGAGTACTGCTTGTAAAAATTGGTTAAATCAGGAACAAGATCTTTTATAATTTTCATGTGAGGTAACGGATAAACTGTTAAAAATTGCATCTTGGTATTTATTACATTTAGACAAGCTAAAGTGTTTACTCCATTTATATTCATTGCGCAACTTCCGCAAATTCCTTCTCTGCATGAACGTCTAAAGGTTAAAGTGGAATCTTGCGTTTCTTTAATGTGAATCAACGCGTCTAACATCATCGGACCACATTTATTAAAGTTAATAGGGTAAATGCTAAAGTATGGGCTAATAGCTAAATATGGGTTTCATCGGTAAATACGTAAAAAATTATTTTGGTTTAACTTTGAGAATATAGGAGACTCAATTTTTTGTCGGGTTAAATTTAAAAACATTTTAAAATAAACTCTTATAAATTAAACACAAGTTAAGGACAATTAAAATTACAATTAAAGAGGAAGATAAACTTAATTTTAAATAAAAAATTCCTTTATTTAGATGGAAAAAATAACATAACAACAAGGATCCATAGACAAATTTTAATATTTTTGGTCAAAATGTACAATGGGTATAAACCACTAAATTTTCAGTAGTAATTACTGAAAATTTGAAAAAGACTATTAAAACTATTAAAACTACCGTAATATAAAGCCCAGAAAATCGATGCCAAATTGACATTAACGACGAGTTTTGAGGTTTATAAACTAGTAAGTGCGGAGAGATTGGACGACTAAGTTTACGTTTTGAAATCATTTGATTTTTTTATGTTTAGAATAGGATTCGAACCTATGTCACAAAGAGCTTCAATCTTATGCTCTACCGCTGAGCTATCTAAACATACCCTACATTATAAATATTAAACTAGTTAAGTAATGAACAAAGTAGGATTCGAACCTACGATAAAAAATTTATGTCAATTTTCAAGATTGATGCTTTAAACCACTCAGCCATTTGTTCTTTTTGAAAAATTAAATAAAAAACTTACATGCAGATAAAAAAACTAAAAATTATTGAGTTTGCAATTAGGGTAGAAGGATTCGAACCTGCAATTTTTTGCACCCAAAGCAAACACGTTAACCATTACGTTATACCCTATAAAAGTCTAAGTAAATAAAATTAAGAATGCCATCATTAATGCAAATAAAGCCACCGCTTCTGTTAATGCAAAACCTAAAATTGTGTAACCAAATAATTGCTGCTTTAATGATGGGTTACGCGCGTATGCCATTACTAATGACCCAAATACGATCCCAACTCCAGCACCAACTCCTGTTAAACCAATAGTTGCTAAACCCGCACCTATCATTTTTGCACTTTGTAAAGTAACGTTCATATTTTTCATTTGTTTAAAAAGTATTAGCCTCTCGATTTTAAAGCTAGAATTGGATTCGAACCAATGTAAAAAAATTTGCAATTTTTTGCATAAACCACTTTGCTATCTAGCCATTAACGAGAATAGGATTCGAACCTACAACTTATAGATTATGATTCTATTGTTCTAACCAATTGAACTATCTCGTTTTTAGATTCTCCTTAATTTTGAACGCTTACAACCATTATGAGGTAAATTTGTTAAATCATAGAACCCTTGGATTCGAATCTTTGGATTACTTAATAATAGTTTTAATACTAAGCGTTTATACTTACTATAACCTTTGATTTTACAGAAAATTTTTTCTTTTGAAATAAATCTTGAAATTACATTTAAGAGCGATTTTAAAGAAGTTAAATTTATTTTTTTTACACCTTTACTACGGAATACTCCTATTGATTTACTAAAAAACACTTTACCACTATTTGTATTTGTGAAGAAAATATTGTTAGACGTAAATAGTATATGCAAAATACTGTTTTTTTTTATTGAATTCATAAACTTTGTTTGAATTAAACTTAACAAACTTGAATTTCCTGTTAATAAGTAGTTAAAGTAAGAGCAAAATTGCACTTGAGTTCGGAATGGTATCAGGCATTTTTTATTTGTCTTTTCAGTTAAGTTTAGTTTAAATTGTTACTTACTCTCACTCTAAGGCACCTTTAAATCATTCATAAATAAATCCAATTGTTAAAATAGTTAAGAAAAAAATCATACTTCAAAAACCAAAAGTTGAAATATTATGCAAAGCAACTGCCCAAGGAAATAGAAAACTAATTTCTAAATCGAAAACTAAAAATAAAATTGCGACTAAGTAAAATCGAATATCAAAGGTAGCTCGTGCATCATCAAAAGGATTAAATCCACATTCATACGCGCTTACTTTTTCCTGATCAAATTTTTGTGGAACTAACAAATATGAAAGTAGGAAAATTACCACAGATAAAATAACAGATACAACTAAAAATACAAAAATGAAAAAATAATCATTAAAAATTACGTTCATAATATTTTTAAGGTAATCAATTTAGACTATGTAGTAAAGAAGCAATAAAAATAACTCATGCTAAAGATAAAGGAAGAAAAATCTTTCAACCTAAACGCATTAACTGGTCGTATCGATATCTAGGAAATGATGAGCGGATTCAAATAAAACCAAATAATAACAAAGTAGTTTTTAAACTAAATCAAAATGAATTTGGAATTCAATAAAAAAAGACTAAATTCATTGGAGGTAGCCATCCACCAAAGAAGAAGAGAGTTGTTAAACTACACATTAAAATCATATTTGCATATTCACCTAAAAAAAACAAAGCAAATCCCATCGCAGAATACTCCACGTTATAACCTGCAACTAATTCAGCTTCAGCTTCAGGTAAGTCAAAAGGGGCTCTGTTAGTTTCAGCTAAAATGGATATGTAAAATAAAATTGCTGCTGGGAATAAAGGAATAAAATACCAAATATTTTGTTGTGCTAGTACAATTTCTGAAAAATTTAAAGATCCAGCGCAAATTAACACGTTTATAATAATTAAACCAATAGAAACTTCATATGAAACCATTTGCGCTGTTGAACGGAGTGCACCTAAAAATGCATACTTTGAATTACTAGCTCATCCGGACATAATTATACCATAAACCCCTAATGACGAGATTGCAAGTAAATAAAGAACACCTATATTTAAGTCTGCAAATACTTTACCTTCATCTATCGGTAAAACGCATCACGAAATTAGCGCAAGTAAAAAAGTAAAGATTGGTGCTAAAATAAAAATATTTAAGTTAGCGCTAGACGGTAAAATTGTTTCTTTAACAAATAATTTTAAAGCATCAGCTAAAGGCTGTAATAAACCAAAAACACCAACAATATTAGGTCCTTTTCTGCGTTGAATAGCTGCCATGACTTTTCGTTCTGCTAAAGTCATGTAAGCAATTGCTATTAATAATGGAAGAATCACAATGATTACTTGTATTAGAGTAAGTAACATTACAAAGTTAAAATTTGTTAAAACAAGAAGCCATTAATTTTGTGATTACTAAAATTAGCTCAATGTCTATAAAAATACAAATAATAAAAATTACACAACTACTACTCAAAATTGCATTGAATTTATCCGTGGGTTTTAGTAAAACAATTTTTGGAGCTTCATCGAAGTATATTATTTTTATAAAACGGATATAATAAAAACTTGCTAAACAATTAAATACTACTAAAAAAACTGGTAAACCATACATTTTGGCTTTTACACCTGCAAAAAGAGTAAAAAATTTAGCAAAAAAACCAGCTAACGGAGGTACCCCTGCCATTGAAAATATTGCAATAAGTAAGTAAAAAGCTAAAAAAGGGTTTGCTTGTTTTAAAGTTTGACTATCTAAAATAAAGCGGGATGGAATTGTTTTTGGAAACTTAAAAAATTTAATACTTAGTACAACTGAAAAAAATAAAAATGAAGTTACTATGTAAACTATTAAATAAAACAAAGCTGAACTTACTGCTTCAGAATCACTGGCTAGTAATGCAAGCAACACAAAAGACATATGATTAATTGCACTGTACGCAACGAATCGCTTTCATTTTGTTTGTTTTAAAGCTCCTACGGTTCCTATAAAAGAAGAAATTAAACAACAAAGTAAAATAAGGTTTCTTCACGATAAAATAAAGTCATGCGATAAAAAAATCAAAATTTTTATCAAAATACCTACCAATGCAATTTTAGGTAAAATTGCAAAAAAAGCAGTTAGTGATGATGCCGATCCTTCGTATACATCAGGAGATCAAAAATGAAACGGTGCTACATTTAATTTAAATAAAATTGCAATTGTTATTAATAAAATTGCAAAAAATGAGCCATAAAGTAGTATTTTGTCTTCATTTATATTATTTGAAAAGAAAAGAAAGAAGTCTTCTAAATTGGTTAATCCGGTTAATCCATAAAGAAGTGTGAATCCAAATAGCATAAGAGCAGACGCGAATGCACCTAAAATAAAATATTTTAATCCTGCTTCTGTTGAAAATTCTGACAGTCTATTAAAACTTGCTAGTATGTAAAAAGTCAAGCTTTGTAATTCAATTGAAAGGTATATAGTTAATAAATCAAAAGAATGTATGACACAGGATAAAGCAATAAAGCTAAGAAGTACTAGTACCCAAAATTCAAACAAATTTAAGTTTTTTTTGTCTTCATGATTAAAAACTAAAAAAATTCAGCTAATAAAAGTAAGAATTAGTATCAGACGTGCATAATAGGTAAAATAGTCATTTATTAAAAATTTGTTTCACGTAAAAACTAATTGGGGTTCTTGAAAAATTGCAAGGATAAAGGTAAAAATGGAAATTTGTAATACTAAAAATCCTACGTTTTTAAATAAAATTGGATAACCATAAAAACTACTAGTACTAAAAATAACGCCAAATAAAATTAAAGTAAATAAACTCATGATAATATATACTTCTGGGGAAAAAAAATAAAAATTGTAAAAAAAGTTCATTTTAATTTAAAAAATAATTTCAATAAAATACCTTAAAATTTCTAAAAATGAAATTCGACTAAAAATTAGAAATAACGTTTTTAAATGTTTTTTGTGAACATAATCACTTAAAACTGAGTTTATACCATAAAAAAAGTGAAAAAAGCAAAGGTATAAAAAAATAAAAAGAAATTCAAAATCAAAAAGAAAAGAAAAAAATATAATTATGGAAGAAAGTCTTATTGAAAATCAAAATGATAAAAGCATTTTAGATATTTAAGTGTTCTAGTATACTTAGTATTGAAAAATGAGTTTCTGCTAAAAATGAATTTGGATGTACACCCATTCAACATACTAAGATAACTAATGGTAAAATAATTCAAAATTCACGTCTAGAAATATCTTGAAAAGCTGTAAAATAATTTAGTTTAAGATTACCAAAACTTATTCGATTTAGTAATCAAATAGAATACGCTGCAGATAAAATAACTCCAGAAGTAACAAACATTGTTAAAATTGAATTTAATTGAAAAACACCAATTAGTACAAGAAGTTCACCAATAAAGCTACTCGTACCAGGAAAACCAATATTTGCAAAAGAAAAATAAACAAATAAACAAATAAACAAAGGCATTACTTTAACTAAACCTGCATAGTATTTTATAATTCTAGTTTTATGTCGATCGTAAAGTACTCCCACACATAAAAATAAAGCACTTGAGACTAATCCATGACTTAACATTAAAATTAGACTACCTTCAATACCTTGTGTATTTAAAGAAAATATTCCTATTGTAACAAAACCCATATGAGAAACTGAAGAGTACGCGATGATTTTTTTTAAATCAACTTGCCTTAACGTAGTTAATGACGCGTAAACAATTGCAATAGTACTTAATGTAAATACTAAAGGTGAAAAATAAATTGATGCTTCAGGAAATAAAGGAATCGAAAAACGAATAAATCCGTACCCACCTAATTTTAGTAATACTCCTGCAAGTATAACTGAACCTGCTGTGGGTGCTTCAGCGTGTGCTTCAGGTAGTCATATATGAAAAGGTACCATTGGTATTTTAACTGCAAAACTAGCAAAAAATGCTAACCAAAGCCAATACTGTGTAGGAATCGAAAAATTTGAAGCTTCTAAAATTTGAATGTCAAAAGTTGCTGTTTTTAAATAAATAAAAATTATACCTATTAGCATTAATAGAGAACCCGTTAACGTGTACAAAAAAAATTGGTAAGCAGCACGGATTTTCCTTACTCTAGAACCTCAGATACCAATAATTAAAAACATTGGTATAAGTACGCTTTCAAAAAAAATATAAAATAAAAGTAAGTCTAATACAGCAAAGACTTGTATTAAACAAAATTCTAAAGTTAAAAAACATATTAAATATTCTTTTAAATAAAATTTAACTGAGGTTCAGCTAGTTAAAATACAAATGTTTATTAGCAAAGTTGTTAATAAAATTAAAAATAAAGAAATTCCGTCAATGCCAATACTATAAATTAAATTTGTATTAGGGAAAAATAAAAAAGATTGCTTAAATTGGAAAAAAGACGTTCCTGAATCAAATTGAAATCAGAGAAATAAAGAAAATAAAAAGGTTAAACAAGTAAAAGATAAAGATAAGTTTAATAATAGTGTTTTTCTTTCACGTGGTAACAATAATACAAAAAAAATACCTATTAAAGGAGTTAAACTTGTTAACAAAAGAGGATTTAGCATTTTGTAAAAAATGATCATGAGTAAACTTTTATTAAAATATTATGAGTCTAGGTAGATTTGAACAACCAACCTTACGCTTATCAAATTGCAATCGAATAAATTAATAAACTTTGCTAAAAACTGTACAGGATAATTTCTTATCATACAGCTTTGGAAAACAATCCTTAAAATTTTAGCTTATTTTTTTCATTACAAAAAAACTTTTGCTTAAATTTTATCAAAATACATGTTTCAATTTTTTACTTATTAAATTTTTAGGGTTTTACTTTACACCAATATTTTTGTGAATTCAAAAAATTAAAGTACGCTTTTAATTTTCAATAAATTTTTTTAGAGATTGATGTTTTCAATAAATTTCTATTAGTACCCATTAATTTTGTAAGTTAACTTAGCTTAAATTTATAAGTTAATTTTGTAAATTTTGAATCCAAATTTTTTTAATAAGATTTTCACTTATGTAAAAAATTAATTTTTTAAAACTAAATTTATTTTTAAAAATTAAAAATAAATTAACATGACACACGCGTACGCTCTAACCATTAAGCTATAGACTCTCCTCGTAATTAAAAACGAGTTACATGAAAAATATTAAAATAGAGAAAAAAAAGAGTAGATTTAAATTTAAAAAATTATTTGTCATTAAAAAAAGACTGGTTATTATAAAAAAAAGATAATGAGTTAGTTGACCGCTTTGTATAATTTTTAGTTGCTGAGCTAATTGCTGAGCTAAGTTTGTGATTCCATAAGGACCAACAAGTTCTATAAATCCTCGGTCTAAAGTTTGGAAAGTTATTTTAAAACCAAAGCTTAAAATTGGATAGACAAGAAATCGATTGAAAATTGTGTCCCAAAATCATTTTTTGTTCGCTAGAAAAGCAAAAAAATTGAGCTGAATTTTTAGTTTTTTAAAATTTAAAATAGTCGCTATTAATGCTCCAAGAAGGCTCAAAAAAAATGGAGTTCACTTAGTTAAACAAGGTAAAAATTCTGATTCTATAATATTATAATTTTTTGGAAAAATAAAAATAGTTGTATTTCAACTATTTACACCAAACCCAACAAAGAAATCTTTTGCATAATACCCAAAAAAAATACTTCCTATAACTAAAAAGAAAAGAGGTAAAAGTATAAAAATTGATGACTCATGTATTTTATTAAAAAAATATCGGCTTGAATTAGTTGAATTAAAAAAGGTAAAGTAAATAAGACGGAAAGAGTAAAATGCTGTAAAAACCACAGCTAAATTTCCTAACCAACATACTAAAGAAGTTATGTTTAGCCCAATATTTAGATTTCGATATACTTGACTTAATTCTAGAATTAAATCTTTTGAGTAAAACCCTGTTAAAAATGGAAATCCTGCTAAAGCTAACGATCCAATTAACATCGCTGAATACGTAAAAGGTAAAAAATGTACAAAAGACCCCATCTTTCGTAAGTCTTGTTCATCTGAAAAAGAATGAATTATAGCACCAGCGCTTAAAAAGAGTAATGCTTTAAAAAAAGCATGGTTAGTTAAATGAAAAAGACTAATGTTATAATGGGATAAACCACATGCGAACATCATATAACCTAATTGACTACACGTTGAGTATGCAATGATTTTTTTTAGATCATGCTGAAAAGCTCCTGTTACAGCAGCAAAAAAAGCAGTTAATGATCCAAATAAAATTAGTAGCGTTAAAGTTACAGGTGAAAATTCAATTAAAGGTGAAAATCTTATTATTAAAAAAACACCAGCTGTAACCATAGTAGCAGCATGAATCAAAGCTGAGACAGGCGTTGGTCCTTCCATTGCATCAGGAAGTCAAACATGTAAACCTAATTGCGCTGATTTCCCAATTGCACCTAAAAATAAAAAAAATCCTGCAACGGTGTAAACGTTTATAACTAAATTGTAAAATGTAATTTGGGCATTTTCAAATAGGGGTGCTGTAGAAAAAATTAAAAGATAGTCTAACGATTTAAAAATAGAAAATATAACCAGTATAGCTAAGCTTAAACCAAAATCCCCTACCCTATTTGTTATTAAAGCTTTTAACGCAGACTGATTCGCTGCAAGTCTAGTAAACCAAAAATTTATTAGTAAATATGATGCAATACCTACACCTTCTCAACCTATAAACATTTGAATTATATTATCACTAGTTACTAAAATTAACATAAAAAAAGTAAAAACACTTAGATATGCCATAAAACGAGGAAAATGCGGATCTTCTTCCATGTACCCAATTGAATAAAAATGAACTAAAAACGAAACTGAAGTCACAACTATAAGCATTACGCTTGTTAAACTATCGAATAAAAAGGATCAATTTACATTTAGTAACCCTGAGTTTATCCAGGGACTTATTTTAATAAGAATGAATGTATTGCTTAGCCCTATCTCAAAAAAAATTAACGTTGAAAAAATTAAACAAATAAAGATAACTGACGTTGAAAAAATGCTTGCACCATAGTAACCTACTCAACGACCTCCAAATCCTGTTATAAAAGTGCTAATTAATGGTAAAAAAATAACTAGTAAATACATTTTGGATATATAATTATTTTTTAAATTTAAGATTAAATTTCTTTGGAAAAATCTGAATCTGTTTTACAATGGTGGTATCATAATATAAAATATGTCAATAAACAACCTCAGCAATTTTTTTGTCAACATAAGTTTTACTGTAGTTTAAACTAGTTATTAGAGTATTAAAATGTAATAGCTTTTTTTTGATCTTGCTTAAGTGAGTCAGTAGGTTACCTTTTAAAAAAATTTGTTTGTTATTTAATTTTAAAATTAGTTCTTGAGATTCTTTATTAGATTTTTGTAAAATAAGTTTACGTGATTTTAAAGCTTTCAAAAATTTAGGTAAAAAAATATGAGTTAAAAATAAATAAAAAACAGTAAAAATTACACAAAATCAAAAAATTTGGGGAAAAATTATAATGTAATCTAATTGTGGCATTATTATTTTTGTTGTTGTTGGTAGTTTTTAATGTAAATCTAAAACGTCGTTTAAATAAATACATGTTAATAACGTAAACACATAAGCTTGAAGAGCTGCAATTGCTAATTCAAGGCCTATTAATGCAAGTAAAAGAACAAGAGGAATCACGTGAAAAATTGCAAGTATGCCACCAGCTGTTAACATTGTTCAAGCAAAACCTGCAATGATCTTTAGTAAAGTATGCCCTGATGTCATATTAGCAAATAATCGGATAGACAACGTAAATACTTTTACAATATATGAAAGAAATTCAATCGTTATTAGCAAAGGAACTATAAAAAGCGGAACACCACGAGGTAAAAACAAAGAAAAAAACATGAGACCATGCGTTTTTAATCCAATAATGTTTATACCAATAAAAATTGTTAAAGCTAAAGTAAACGTAAAAATTATATGACTTGAGACTGTAAAACTGTAAGGAACCATACCAATTAAGTTGCAAAAAAGTAAGAACAAATGTAAACTAAAAATAAAAGGAAAGTAAATTTCTCCTTTTTTTCCTAAACTATCTTGAATAATTGATACTGTAACTAAATAAAGATTTTCTTTTAGCAATTGTCAGTATGATGGAACTACACTGCTTCTAAAAAAAGTTAAACTAATTCAAAAAAGAGTTAAAAAAAGAGTTAAAAACATAAAAAAAAAAGAATTTGTTAATGAGATATTTAAACCAAAAAAAGAAATTGGAAGAATCGTAATAATTTCAAATTGCTCCAAAGGACTACTAATAAAAAAGTTCATAATTAATTTTTTTTTACAGGAGAAGAAGGATTCGAACCTTCACCCATTAGTTTTGAAAACTAAAGCTCTAACCGATTGAGCTATTCTCCTATGTTAAAGTCGAGTGAAAAAAATTTGCTATAGCTGAAAAAGATTCGAATTGTCGAGAATTTTAATGAAAAAGACAAAATTTTATAGAAATTTTCATTAAAAAAGGTAAACGAATTATAAAATGTAACTTTGTTTTTTTTGTTTAAAAAAGTAGAACACAATAAAATGTCTAAACAATTGTGCAGGTTTTTATTTCTTAAAGTTTGCAGTTTTGAACACGATTTCTTATAATTTTGATTGGAAAGAAAAGAAAAAAAGAATTTGTTTTTTAATTCAAGAAAAAAATCTAAAGTTTTGTTACCTACAAATTTTAGTGTAAAAACTTTAAGTAGGAACCGAGATGAATTTTTATTTAATTGATCAAATTTGACAACAAATTTTAAGTAAGTTTGGAAACGCATTGAACTTTAAGTTTGGAAATAATTGGATTCGAACCAATATTTTATGAATGCAAGTCATACGTTCTACCTTTAAACTATATTCCCACTTCTCCTCTATTAAAAGTTTTTTTTATCTGCACCCACTTTTTAAAACGAAACTACGTAGTTTCGTTTTAAAAAGTGGGTGCAGATAAAAAAAACTTTTAATAGAGGAGAAGTTTATTTCTGGTAGCTCAATTGGTTAGAGCGTATGGTTGTTAACCTTAAGATTGTAAGTTCAAGTCTTATCCAGAAAGATACGGAATCAATTATAAAAGAGGGTAGTTATATTTGTTTTTAGATATAAGTAAGTACACGTTTTGAAGGATTCGAACCTACATGAACAATTTAGAAGATTGATGTTTTTTCCTTTTAAACTAAAAACGCAACACTGAAGAAGGAAGGATTCGAACCTACGATACTAACTTTACAAGTATAACAGTTTAGCAAACTATCGCTTTAAACCACTCAGCCACTTCTCCTCTATTAAAAGTTTTTTTTATCTGCACCCACTTTTTAAAACGAAACTACGTAGTTTCGTTTTAAAAAGTGGGTGCAGATAAAAAAAACTTTTAATAGAGGAGAAGTTTATTTCTGGTAGCTCAATTGGTTAGAGCGTATGGTTGTTAACCTTAAGATTGTAAGTTCAAGTCTTATCCAGAAAGATACGGAATCAATTATAAAAGAGGGTAGTTAATTCAAAGGTAGAATAGTTCATTTACACTGAAAAGGTTAGTGGTTCGAATCCATTACTACTTAATACAAGTGTTTGTAGCTTAATGGATAAAGTATTAAACTACGAATTTAATGATGAAAGTTCAAGTCTTTCCAAACACATTATAAAACCAACTGTACTAGAGTGTATAGCTTAACAGGTAAAGCAATAAACTTTTAATTTAAAGATCTTAGGTTCGAATCCTAATACACTCAGTGCCTCATGCTATGATTTTTTTATGTTTCTGACTTAAGCTTCAAATTTTATTATTTTCTACTAAGCTTTACTTTTACTTTTTGCGTTTTATACTCAAAATTGCATTCGTTAATTTTTTTAGAAACTTTAATTTTTATAAAATTTTTTCACCAAAATTTTTTACTAACGTCAGCTTTTGAATTAGTAAATTCTATATTTTTTATACTAAATTTTTATACGTTTCTTTTAAGCTTTCCGTTATTCACGTATTTAAGTATCCTTTATTTTTCCGCAAGCTGATATACCTACCAATTGATTATAACAAAAAAACTTTTTAAAACTTTTTTATTTATTTTTTTCATCTTCCAAACTTATTTTTTTCATCTTTTCATCTTTTTTATTTTAGATTTTTTATTAAACTGACCCTTCTTATTAAACTTACAACAAAATTTTTTACTTAAACTAGAGCTTCAATTGGGTTATTTTATTTTTTGAACAACCAATCTACGTATTAAACTTTATTTTGTTACATTTATACTAATCTCTTTTTTTGTTACTATAAACTTTTTTAAAACCAAGCTAAATTTTTATTTTATTTTTTTACGATTCCGAAAGTTTTTCTTTTTCTTTTTAGTAATTTGCGTTTCAGCAATTATTGCAACTGATACTTTTTTTCAAATTACGTGTATAATTTTTCTTTTTATTTACTTAGAAATTACTTATTTTTTTATCTGTATAAAACTAATAATAACTCAAATTAGTAATGCCAACTTTAAACCAACTTTTAAAGCAATCCAGGGTAAAAATCATTAAAAAAAAACGCTCAGTAGCTATTAAAAATTGCCCTCAAAAAAAAGGAATTTGTTTAAAAGTTTACGCTGTAAATCCTAAAAAACCAAACTCAGCTGAACGTAAAGTTGCTAAAATTCAATTATCAAACGGTAAAATAATTATTGGTTACATTCCAGGTGAAAAGCATTCTTTACAAGAGCATTCAGTCGTTTTAGTCCGTGGAGGTCGTGTTAAAGATTTACCTGGGGTTCATTATCATTTAGTCCGTGGAGTTTACGATTTAGGACCAGTTTTGCTTAGAAAATCATCGCGTTCAAAATATGGAAAAAAAAACTAAAGTTAAAATGCTCCTATCGTTTAATTGGTAAGACAGTGTTTTTTCGTGACATTAATGCGAGTTCAAATCTGGCTAGGAGTAAAACGAGATGGAGTAACATGGTTAACTCATTAGACTCATGCTCTAAAATTGTAGGTTCGAATCTTTTTTCGCTTAAAAACTAAAAAAATTATGACTTTTGATACTTTCTTGTTTTTTCTGTTTACTTCTTTAAGTTTTATTTTTAGAGTTTCGTAAATAAAACGGATATGATGAAATTGGTAAACATGTTAGGTTTAGATTCTAGTGAAAAATTTTCTTAAGGGTTCGAATCCCTTTATCCGTAATAAAAAATAAGTAAGGGTTCACCTTACTTATTTTTTATTACGGATAAAGGGATTCGAACCCTTAAGAAAATTTTTCACTAGAATCTAAACCTAACATGTTTACCAATTTCATCATATCCGTTTTATTTACGAAACTCGATTTAACAAATATTTTTCAATTTTACCTAAAAAAGGAATAAAAAATATAAAATAAAGAAAATAGTAGATACTTAGTATTTGACCTATTAAAATATAAGGATCTTCTACAGGCATACCTCCAATTCATCCTAATAATAAAGAACAGCTAATAAAAACCCAAAAAAAGAATTTGTATATCGGTCTGAAACGTGAACTTCGAATTTCTGTACTATGAATTCAAGGCAAAAAAGCTAAAATTAAAATAGAAAAAATCATGGCAATAACACCACCTAGTTTATGCGGAATACTTCGTAAAATTGCGTAAAAAGGTAAAAAATACCACTCTGGAACAATATGAGCTGGAGTAACCATTGGGTTAGCTTCAATGTAATTATCTGAATGCCCTAATAAATTAGGAAAAAAATATACGAAATTTGCGAAAAAAATAAATAAAAAGGTTAAACCAAGTAAGTCTTTAACAATAAAGTAAGGAAACATTGCAATTTTATCTATATTAGTTTCTACACCTAATGGATTTCCTGACCCATCTTGATGCAAAATTGTAATATGTAATAAAGAAGCTGCTGCAATTAAAAAAGGTAGTAGGTAGTGTAAACTAAAAAATCTATTCAGTGTAGCGTTGTCCACAGAAAAACCGCCTCAGAGTCACGATACAATGGTATCTCCCACAAGCGGAATCGCTGATACTAAATTTGTGATTACAGTCGCTCCTCATAAACTCATTTGTCCTCACGGTAAAACATAGCCGATAAAAGCAGTTATGATCATGAGAAGTAAAATTGCGATTCCAAGTACTCAGACTATATGTTTTGGTTTAACATAAGAACCAAAATATAAACCTCTGAAGATATGAATATAAACTACTATAAAAAACATTGAAGCCCCATTAGCATGAATATAGCGTAAAAGCCACCCAAAATTAACATCTCGCATAATATGCTCTACACTTGCAAAAGCTAAATCAACATGTGGCGTGTAATGCATTGCCAAAAAAATACCAGTTACAATTTGTACAATTAAACAAATTGCAGATAAAAAACCAAAATTTCATGCATAATGAATATTTAAAGGAGTAGGGTAATCTATTAAATGATTATTAACTAACGAAAACAACGGATATTTAATTATTCTCATATTTTGTGTTTTATTGAAATTATTTACTCACTGCTGGATTCGAACCTGCAACTACTAGTAGAATGGATTTTAAATCCATCGTGTTTACCAATTTCACCAAGCGAGTAAACTAAAACTGGTGTAAAAGGATTCGAACCTTTACATAGTAGCATCAAAAGCTATTGCCTTACCATTTGGCTATACACCATTTAGCGAGTAAAGGGATTCGAACCCTTAAAATTTAGTTTGGAAAACTAACGATTTTACCTGTTTATCCACACTCGCATTAATAAATTTTTTTGAAATATTCACGTAAAGCAATCTTTTTTATTGTAAAAATTGGTTTAAATTGCAATGTTGTTTCTAGAAATTTTTGTATTACAATGATTTTGTGTAATTTTTCTATTAATACTAAAGAAATTAATTTTATCATTTGCTGCTCTAATCTTTTTGTAAAAATTAGTTTTTTGAAAATGTTATTTTGAAAATTCGCTTGACAGAAGGAAGGAAATAGTTGAACAAAATCTTTACTAAATTCTAAAAAATGATTTTTTAACTCTAAAAATTTCAAGTTTCAGATTCGATTTTTATTGTTATGAGTAATTAAATTGTTCAAGTCATTCAAATTTTGAACAAAAGAATTTTGAATTTTGAATTTTATTGAACTTTGCTGTAATTTGAAATAGTTATTAATTGCATTATTTAATTTTATGCTACCCAATCAACAAAAAGTTATAAAACAAATTAAAATAAGTGTTTCTTCGTTTAATAAAATAAACTTAGTGTTTACTAAAATTAGTAGAAGGAAAAAAAGTACGCTAAAATTTACCATATTAATTATTTAAAGGCCACCTCATCAGTAAACTGAAACAAATAAAAATAATCATACAACGTCAACAAAATGTCAATACCAAGCTGCTGATTCAAAACCAAAATGGTGTTGCTGCGTTAATTGGAAATTATTCAAACGAAAAAGGCAGCTTATTAAAGACAAAGTACCAATTATTACATGGAATCCATGGAATCCAGTAGCTAAGTAAAAAGTTGAACCATAAATACCATCTGAAAGTCTAAAATCAGCTACATTGTATTCGTATGCTTGAAATAAAGTAAAAATTAAAGCTAAGACAATAGTCAAGAATAAACTACTTAAAGCTGAACTACGTTGATTTGCAACTAATGCATGATGACATCAAGTAACTGTGCACCCTGATAAAAGTAAAATTAAAGTATTTACAGATGGTATATCTCAAGGGCTTAATGTTATAATACCTTTAGGAGGCCATATTGCACCAATTTCTACAGCTGGGGACAAGCTACTATGGAAAAATGCTCAGAAAAATGCAAAAAAAAATAAGATTTCTGACACAATAAATAAGATAACCCCATAGCGTAAACCTTGCTGCACAATTCCAGTATGATGACCTTCAAAAGTCGACTCACGTACAACGTCACGTCATCAAACAAACATTACAGTTATTAAACTAAAAAAACCTAAAAGTAGTACTGAACTTCCTATACTAAAAGCATGGAAATACAAAACTCCTCCAATTGTACAAATAAAAGCAGAGAGTGACGCTACAAAAGGTCAAGGGCTTGGATCCACCAAGTGAAACGGATGACGTTGAAAATTCGTGTAAAGTTTTGTCATAAATAAAATACTTAGTTTTTAAAAAGTTTTTTTAGTTTTTTCAAAAAATTTTGGACTATTTTTGGATTTATAAGAAAGAAAATAATAATAGTAATTAAAATTAATTGAATTCTTGAAAATCGCATAATTAGTCATTAAACTTGTTTGAAATTCAAGAAATATAATTTGGTAGTTTAACCGCTTCCACTGCAATTGGCATAAAGCCATGATTAATACCACAGATTTCGCTACATTGACCATAGTAAATACCTTCGCGTTTAATAAATAATGAAGTTTGGTTTAAGCGTCCTGGAACAGCATCACATTTTATACCAAGTGATGGGACTGCTCAACTATGCAAAACATCCGCTGCAGATACAACAATTCTAATATGGGTATTAACTGGAACTACCATTGTGTTGTCTACTTCAAGTAAACGAAATTGCCCCATAGTTAAGTCTTCTTCAGCAATCATGTAACTATCGAAATTTAAAAATTCACCATCTTCATTTGTGTAATCAGAGTACTCGTAACTTCAATATCATTGGTGACCAATAGTTTTGATTGTGATAGTTGGAGAAACAATTTCATCTAGAGCATATAATAATGAAAACGAAGGTATTGCTATAATAAGTAAAATAATTGCCGGAGTTACTGTTCAAATAATTTCTATTACTGTTCCATGTGCTAAAGAGGAAGCCTTTGGGTTAGTGTGCTTATTAAAATGTCAGATAGTTTTTATTAGCATTCAAGAAACAAATATAGAAATTAGACAAATGAAAAACATTAAATCATGGTGTAAATTAATAATACCTTCCATTATAGGAGTTGCTGGATCTTGAAATCCAATTTGTCATGGTTCTGATATATCACTACTTGATAATTGAGGTACAAATAGTATTATTAAGATAAAGTAATTCATATTAGATCTTTTTGTTTAATACTGTCTCGCAAATAATAGGCATTTCTTCAAACGTATGATAAGCAGGAGGTGAACTTACAGCTCACTCTAGACTTGAACTTCCTTTATTATGCTCAGTTTCTCAGGGTGAAGCAATGCAGGGATTCTTTGTTGTTAACGAAATAAACACGGTATAAAAAAATAGTAGTGTACTAAATAATGTAATGTAAGAACCATATGAAGCAAGTCAGTTTCAGCCAAAATAAGAGTCGGGATAATCAGGGATTCGGCGTGGCATACCAGCTAAACCTAAAAAATGCATTGGCATAAACGTAATATTTACTCCTATAAATGTTGATCAAAAATGAATTTTTCCTAGTACTTCTGAATACTGCACCCCAGAGATTTTACCAAATCAAAAATAAAAACCTGCAAAAATTGCAAACACTGCACCCATTGATAAAACATAATGAAAATGCGCTACTACATAATATGTATCATGCAAACTTATGTCTAATCCTGAATTTGCAAGTACAATCCCAGTTAATCCTCCAATTGTAAATAAAAAAATAAAACCAATTGAAAAAAGCATTGGGGTTTTTAAAGTAATGGAACCTTCTCACATTGTTGCGATTCAACTAAAAATTTTAATTCCAGTTGGTACTGCAATAATCATAGTAGCTGCGGTGAAATATGCTCTTGTATCAACATCTAAACCAACAGTGTACATATGATGTGCTCACACAATAAAACCCAAAATTCCAATAGAAACCATAGCGTATACCATTCCTATATAACCAAAAATAGGTTTTTTAGAAAACATTGACACAATGTGACTAACCATTCCAAAACCTGGTAAAATCAAAATGTACACTTCTGGATGTCCAAAAAATCAAAATAAATGTTGATATAAAATTGGATCACCACCACCTGCTGGATCAAAAAAGGTAGTATTAAAATTACGGTCTGTTAAAAGCATTGTAATTGCGCCAGCTAAAACAGGAACTGCTAGCAAAAGTAAAAATGCTGTTACAAAAATTGACCAAACAAACAATGGAATACGGTACATACTTTGACCAGGATTACGCATATTTACAATTGTTGATATAAAATTTATTGCACCTAAAATTGATGATGCTCCTGATAAATGTAAACTAAAAATTGCTAAATCTACCGCTGCACCAGAATGGCTTTGGATTGAACTTAAAGGTGGATACACAGTTCAACCTGTTCCTACCCCAACTTCAACAACTGAAGATATCAAAAGTAAACATAATGACGGTGGTAATAATCAAAACGAAACGTTATTTAAACGTGGGAATGCCATATCAGGACTTCCAATCATAATTGGAACAAGTCAATTACCAAAACCCCCAATCATTACTGGCATAACCATGAAAAAAATCATTAAAAACGCATGCGCTGTTATTAATACATTGTAAACTTGATGATTACCTAGTAAAAGGTGGTTACCAGGTTGAGCTAGTTCCATTCGTATTAAAATTGACATGCAACCTCCTAAAATCCCAGAAAAAGCTCCAAAAATTAAATATAAAGTACCAATGTCTTTATGATTTGTTGAAAAAATTCATCTAGAAATTCATTGTAAAACAATATTCATATCTAAAAATTTTTTTGTTTCTACGAGAGAGACGGGATTCGAACCCGCAACGTTTAATGCGACAGACTAACACTCTACCTTTGAGTTTCTCTCCCTATTTTAAAGTTAGGTCTACTCACTATAGAAAATTTTATAGAAAATTTTTTTTTTAAGTATGCCGCCAAATTTCTTGCTTGTCAAATTGTCAAATTGTCAAATTCAAATAAAATAGTTCCTGGGTTTACCAAACTGGATTTGCAAAAAATTGAACCCTTACCCTTACCCATTCTGGATTCCAAATTCAATTTTGTTAAGGTTCTGTTAAAATTTGTTAGTTTTCAAAATTTAAATTTTTTTTTAACTACGAGTTTTTTTAAATGTTTTCTTATAATTCATTCTATTGTATTTATTTCAAGTTGAGTAATGCGTTGATAATTTTTATTTTTAAAACCAATGGTACCAAATTGAAGCAAATGAGTGCAGGTCTTATGGACAGGAAAATACCTGTTATGAGTTTTTCTTTCTATTTTCATGATTTTATTTAAATAACAATTTTGTAAAAAAGTCAAATTTGAAAATTACACGTACCTAATTTTGAGAATAAGAAAAAATTTGTGTATTCCACATAATTTGTTAGTTTTATCAAAGATAAATTACCATGCACTTGTTCCAATGTTTGCGTCATCGGAGACTTTGAATTTTCTAAACGACCCGTTATCCGAATCTTGAATCCTTTTAATAGCAAGTAGTGTGCTCCGTATTTCGAATAAACATTTTTTGAAATACCAATATTTCTAGTTAGTAAAGTAGTTAGCATTAGTAAACCTTTTTTCGGAGTTAAATTTAAAGTTAATAATTTTTTAAAATAAGCTACAATTAAAGATGATGAAAACATAAACTCTTTTGGATAAACCTGAACCACGCAATTGTAGTTTAATTTTTTAAAATGATCTACTAGTAGTTTGGTGTAGCGTAAATCACATTTTTCCTCATTGTGTGCGTAAATCACAATAAATAATTGATTAAATTTTACGTGGCAATTCACTAAATTCCACGAAAATTTAGTTTTATGTGTTAATATGTTCATTAGTAAAAATAAATAATAACAAATTTTAAAATTAAAAAAAGTTGATAAGGACTTTCCGTATTGTTGCGCTGAAACAGTCCATAATTGCGTTTTACCAAGTTTTAAACTTGTTGAATTTGTTTTTCGTGACATTATTATTTTTGGTTAAGCTAAGAGTTATTTATTTAAAATTTTCGTATTAAAAAAATATTATTACTAAAAAATTTTGTTAACCGATCTATTTAGTTTTCTTCTAAATTTTTATGAAGAAAAAAGAAATTGTTTTTTTACTATTTATGCTTTCAGTAATTAAACTTGTTAACGTAGCTTTATGACATGCTAATAGGATAACAATCAATTACTAGAGGTTAATTTACTTTGGTCCTCTCGTACTAAAAATAAATTTTCTTTTTTTTCAAATTTTACAGTAGATAGGGACCGAACTGTCTCACGACGTTCTGAACCCAACTCACGTACCTTTTTAACTAGCGAACAACTAGACCCTTGAAATAAACTTCTATTTCAGGATAAGATGAGTCGACATCGAGGTATCAAACCGTGACTTTAATATGAACTTGCGGTCACGATGAATCTGTTATCCCTAGAGTTCCTTTTATCTGTTGTGCAATATAAATTCCACACTTTATACTGGATCACTATAACTGACTTGCGTCCCAATTTGATTTATAAATCTTTTTGTCAAGCAAACTTGCTATTACACGTGTGCATACTTTTGTACACCTCCGTTATTTTTTAGGAGGTACTCATCCCAAGTAAACTTTCTTTTTTGCACGGTTGTAAATTTACTAAGTAAAAGTTTAAGTGTTTAATGGTGTTTCATTAGTGTAAGATAACTCCCATTTACGCTGTAATATACTTTAAACGTTTTACAATACAAAATAAAAGTAAAGGATCTAGGGTCTTTCCGTCTTACTGTAAATAGTCCACATTTTCATGGACATTGTAATTTCACTGAATTCATATTAGAGACAGTAAAGTAATCGTTACGTCATTCATGCAGGACGGAATTTACCCGCCAAGGAATTTCGCTACCTAAGGATTCTTATAGTTAGAACCGCCGTTTACTTAAACTTATAATTTTTTGAAAAAACAAAAAAAATTTCATTTTTAAGCACTGGGCAGACTTCAAACTCTATACATCTTAGTAAATTAGCAGAGTTCTGTGTTTTTGTTAAACAGTCGTTACTTTCTTTTTTTAACCTACTTGTTTACAAGTAGGTACTCTTTATTGCGAACTTACAGAGTTAATTTGCCGAGTTCCTTTAATATGATTCTTTCATACATTGTAATATTTTCAATAAACTCACCAGTGTCGGTTTAAGTACGGCTTACTATTATAATTTTTTCTTGAACTTAATTTCTTTGTAATTCCTTTTTATTTTAGTAATTAAGTTTTTCATGTATCTTAAATACACATATAAATAGTATGTATACATTACTTGTCAAGTTTAACTTTCGTTTTTCTTTTAAAGACCGACTAACTCAATGTACTTAAAGTTTCATTGAAAACCTTTAGTGTAAAATGACTTTGATTTTAAACAAAGTTTTCGTTACTCATGCCAGCATTAGCTCTTTTATTTAAGTAAAAAATATTTCTATTTTTAAAACTAATAAAGTGTTTCACTACCATTTTTATAAATTCAGTATTTCGATATAATTTTTTAGTCTCCTTAAATTTTCAACTTTTTAAATTTTAATATTGAGCTAAAACGCTTTCTCTAGTAAAAGGCTGCTTCTAAGCCTATTATTAATATTTGTTTTTAAAAAATTTTTATCCCTAAAAATTAATTTTAAGATCTTATTACTTGATCTGGATTGTTTTCCTTTTGTCTTTAAACCTTCTCGCAAAAAGACTGACTATTAAACTTATTAAATTTTTATTAAAGTTAAAATAAATTTAGTAAAATTTTACTTCCCTTAGTTTACTAGGAACTCTAAAAAAAGTTTACATGAATAATGTAGTACTAAAATACATTTCGTGAAAAACCGGCTATTACCAAGTTTGATTGATCTTTCATCCCTAACTATAAATCATCTCCGTATTTTGCCACATACGTGAGTTCGGCCTTCGTAAATTTATTACAAAATTTTCAGCCTGTTCACAATTAGATCACTTGGTTTCAGGCTTAATAAACAAAACTTAAGTTGTAAAACTTGCTCTACTTATTAACTTACTGGCCCGTTATGCAAAAAGTAATTTGTAGTTAATTTTAAAACTTCAAAGCGTACAAACATTTAATTTTTATAGTTTTTATCAAACTTAACCTTTCCTTCACAGTACTAGTTCACTATCGGTCAAATTTTATTGTAAGTTTTAGAAGGTGGTGCTCCTTTGTTCATACAGAAACGTATTACTTTTTTGTTTAAATTTATTTCAGGACTTAAACCTTTTAAGAATTTATAAATTAAAAACTTACTTTTAAGATTTCATTCGCCATTACTTTCTTTTTCTCGGTTGATTTTTATTAAGTTACTAAGATGATTCAATTCACTAAATTTAAAATTACAGAGTTTTCTCTTAATTGTAGGAAATTTACAGATCACAGGACTAAACCTTCTTGTAATTTTCGAGTTTATACGTCCAAAAATTTACCAAGGTTTACATTAAATGCTTTTTTATAAATAATAAATATCTTAACCAAAAATTAGTTTAACCTTTCATTAAACTCATTAATTCTACTGAAATAGTATTACGAATTCTATAATAAATTACAAGAATTGCTAAACCAATTGCAGATTCTGAAGCAGCAACTGTTAAAATGGAGATAGAAAAAAGTTGCCCTATTAAATCGTCCAAGTAAACAGAAAAAAAAATAAAGCTAAAGCTAATAGACAAAAACATCATTTCTAAAGACATTAGCATTATTAAAATGTTTTTTTTGTTTAAAATCATCCCAAAAATGCTTAAAATAAATAAAATTGAAAATGTGAAAGTTGTACTTAAATAGAAGTTCATAAGTGTTATGTTTTGAAGTTTTGAAGTAGTAGATAATTTTTTGTTTTATCCAGCCACAGGTTCCCCTACGGCTACCTTGTTACGACTTCACTTTAGTTTTCTTTTTTCTCTAAATTTTTTAATAAAAAATCTTCAAGTAAAATAGATTTCCATAGCGTGACGGGCAGTGTGTACAAGATCTAAGAACAAATTCACCGCAGTATTCTAATATGCGATTACTAGCAATTCCAGCTTCATGTTTTCGAGTTTCAGAAAACAATCCGAAAAGTTTAAGTTAATTTTGTTTAAACTGACGTTGAAACTAAAAATTGTGTAAACTAATGTAGCACATGAAAGTAGCCCAGTTCATTAGGGTCATGAGGACTTGACGTTGTTCTTTCCTTCCCTTAAGATATGCTTAATTGTTTAAATTGTTAAATTTATAAGAGTTTTGTCCGTTTAGTGGAATAAACCAAACGTTTCACAACACGGACTGACGACAGCCATGCAACACCTGTAAAATTCAAGAACTGGTAAGGTTTCGCGCGTATTGTCGATTTAAACCACATGCTCCACTGCTTGTTTAGATCCCCGTCAATTCCTTTGAGTTTTAATTTTGCAATCGTAGTCCCCAGGCGAAATGCTTAAAAGTTATTTTAACTGTAGTAGCATTCATAGTTTAGGGCATGGACTACAGGGGTATCTAATCCCTTTTGCTACCCATGCTTTAATACCTCAATGTCAGTTTTAGTTAGATTTTTGCTTACGCTTTTGAAGTTCTTTTAAATATCAAAACATTTTACTGTTACTTTTAAAATTCCAAAATCTTTTTACTAAACTCTAGAAAATTATTTTAATAACAATTTTTTGTAAAATAAAATTTAAATTTTTAGTTAAAAATTAATTTTCCATCTACGTATCCTTTACGCCCAATAAATTTGAGTAACGTTTGCCCTTTTCGTTTTACCGCGGCTGCTGGCACGAAATTAGCCAGGACTAATAAAGAAAAAATCAGAATTTTTTTAGAAAAGTGTTTTACATGATATCACACATTTGGTTTAACTGGGTCAAGCTTGCGCTCATTGCCCAAAATTCTTCACTGCTGCCTTAACGTTTGGACCTTATCTCAATTCCAATGTGGTTGGACATCCTCAAAGACCAACTAAAGATCATTAGATTAACTTATTTTAGTTAGTTATTACTTAATCTTGTGTAGACTTTTCTTTTTGATTAATTTCTACATATTACTCACCCGTGCGCTTTTTAAAAACTTGCATGTGTTAATTAACCAATAACGTTTACTCTGAGCCAGGATCAAACTCTTTTTTAT